TGTTTCAAGCAAATGTTCATTCCCCACTTTTTTTGGACAGAATAGACAAAACCTTTACCCTTTTTTCTTTTGATATCTCGGGAACAATGAACCTAACTTTTAGGAATTCGATGGATACAGGCCAGGAATTCAAAACTTCGGATTTGGAGGAGGAAGAGGAAAAAGAAAAGGAGAAAAAGGGGGAAGATAAAAAAGATGAGAATGAACGGATAGCAATAGCAGAAGCTTGGGATACTATTATATTTGCTCAAGCAATAAGAGGTACTATGTTAGTAACCCAATCAATTCTTAGAAAATACATCATATTGCCTTCATTGATAATAGCTAAAAACCTCGGCCGTATGTTATTATTTCAATTCCCCGAGTGGTACGAGGATTTAAAGGATTGGAATAGAGAAATGCATGTTAAATGCACCTATAACGGTGTGCAATTATCAGAAACAGAATTTCCGAAAGACTGGTTAACAGACGGGATTCAAATAAAGATCCTATTTCCTTTCTGTCTGAAACCTTGGCGCAGATCCAAGCTACGATCCCATCATAGAGATCCAATGAAAAGGAAAGGAAAAAAGGAAAATTTTTGTTTTTTAACAATCTGGGGAATGGAAACTGAACTACCTTTTGGTTCTGCCCGAAAACAACCTTCCTTTTTTGGACCCATTTATAAAGAACTCAAAAAACAAATTAGAAAAGCGAAAAATCATTTTTTTCTGGTTCTAAGAGTTTTCAAAGAAAAAACAAAATGGTTTCTAAGAGTCTCAAAAGAAAAAACAAGATGGATTATCAAAATAGTTCTATTTATAAAAAGAATAATAAAAGATTTTTCAAAAGTAAACCCAATTTTCTTATTTGGATTGAAGAAAGTATATGAACCGAATGAAAATGGAAAAGATTCCATAACCCTAATCAACAATAAGATTGTTCCTGAATCGACCATCCAAATCAGATCCATGGATTGGACAAATTATTCACTGACAGAAAAAAAAATGAAGGATCTGTCTGATAGGACAACCCTAATCAGAAGTCAAATAGAAAGGGTCACAAAAGACAAAAGAAAAATATTTCTAACTCCAGATATGAATATTAGTCCTAACGATACAAGTTGTGGTCATAAAAGATCGGAATCGCAGAAACATATTTTGAAGATATCAAAAAGAAGAAGTGATATATTCATATTCATACGTAAATGGCACTATTTTATGAAATTTTTCAGTGAAAGAATATACATAGATATCTTTCTATGTACCATTAACATTCCCAGAGTCAATGCACAACTTTTCCTTGAATCAACAAAAAAAATTATAAATAAATACATTTACAATGATGAAAAAAATAAAGAAGAGATTTATGAAACAAATCAAAACACAATTCAATTTATTTCGACTATCAAAAAGTCGCTTTCTAATATTAGTAATAAGAAATCAAAGATTTGTTGTGACCTATATTCCTTGTCCCAAGCATCTGTATTTTACAAATTCTCACAAATCAAAGTTACTAATAAGTTTCACTTGAGATCTTTACTTCAGTATCGAGAAGCGTATCTTATTCTTAAGGATAGAATAAGGAATTACTTTGGAACACGAAGAATATTTGATTCCAAATCAAGGCATAAAAAATTTCCGAATTCTGGAATAAATGAATGGAAAAAATGGTTAAGGAGTCATTATCAATACAATTTATCTCAGACTGGATGGTCTAGATTAGTACCGCAAAAGTGGCGAAATAGGGTCAATCCATGTCGTACGATTCAAAATAAAGACTCAAAAAAGAATTCATATGAAAAAGACCAATTCATTCATTACGAGAAACAAAATGATTATGCAGTGAACTCATTGCCGAGTCAAAAAGGAAAATTGAAAAAACACTACAGATATGATCTTTTTTCATATAAATATATTAATTATGGGGATAGGAAAGACTCATATATTTATCGATCCCCATTACAAGTAAATGAGGACCGAGAGATTCCATATAATTACAACAGAACTAAAACCGAATCATTTTATGTACCGGGGGGTATATCTATTAGTGATTATCTAGGAGAAGAATATATTACTAATACGGGTAAAAACAAGGATAGAAAATATTTGGAGTGGAAAATTTTCAATTTTTGTCTTAGAAAGAATATCGATATTGAAGCCTGGACCGATATGGATACCGGGACCAACATTAATAAAATTACTAAGACTGGGACTAATTCTTATCAAATGATTGATAAGAAAGATCTTTTCCATCTCACGATTCATCAAGAAATCAACCCATCCAATCCAAAAAAAAACTTTTTGGATTGGATGGGAATGGATGAAAAAATGGTATATCGTCCCATATCAAATCTTGAATCTTGGTTCTTCTCAGAATTTGTGCCACTTTATGATGCATATAAGATTAAACCATGGGTTATACCAATCAAATTACTTCTTTTCATTTTTAATGAAAATGAAAACATTAGTGAAAATAAAAACATCAGCGTAAATCAAAAAGGGGATCTTCGTATATCATCTAATCAAAAAGAATATCTTGAATTAGAGAATCAAAATCAAGAAGAAAAAGAACAGCTTGGCCAAGGAAATCTTGGCTCAGACGCACGAAACCGACAAAAAGATATTGAAAAGGATTACACAGAATCAGACATTAAAAAACGTGGAAAGAAAAGACAACCCAAGAGTAACAAGGAAGCGGAACTAGAGTTCTTCCTGAAAAGATATTTGCTTTTTCAATTGAGATGGGATGATCCTTTGAATCAAAAAATGCTCAATAATGTTAAGGTATATTGTTTTCTGCTTAGACTGATAAATCCAAAGGAAATTGCTATATCCTCTATTCAAAGAGGAGAAATGCATCTGGATGTAATGTTGATCCAGAAGGATCTAACTCTTACAGAATTGATAAAAAGGGGACTATTTATTATTGAACCAGCGCGTCTTTCTATAAAATGGGATGGACAATTTATTATGTATCAAACTATAGGTATTTCGTTGGTCCATAACAGTAAGTGCCAAACTAATGGAAGATACCGAGAAAAAAGATATGTTGATGAGAATTATTTCGATGGATCCATTGCACAACATAGAAAGATGCTTGTGAATGGAGACGAAAATCATTATGATTTGCTTGTTCCTGAAAATATTCTATCTCCTAGGCGTCGTAAAGAATTGAGAATTCTAATTTGTTTCAATTCCGGAAATAGGAATATTATGGATAGAAATCCAGTATTTTTCAATAACAACAATGTAAGGAACTGTGGGCAATTTTTGGATAAGGACAAGCATATTGATACAGATATAAATAAATTCATTCAATTCAAATTGTTTCTTTGGCCCAATTATCGATTAGAGGATTTAGCTTGTATGAATCGCTACTGGTTTGATACCAATAATGGCAGTCGTTTCAGTATGTCAAGGATACATATGTATCCACGATTCAGAATTAGTTGATGGTTGTTACATTTCCTATATATCACGTGTTAGATCTGGTATATGAAGGTAGACAGGTGTACACACACGCTGTGTTACATTCTGATACATGATACCGATTCAATGACGTATCAATTGAATCTAGGAATGAATCGGCAGAATCTTCTTAGGCCAAAATCATTTTCTTTCGTGGGTGCAGAAATTTTGTTTCTATCGAATCCAAAATTTTATTTATTAATTTGATTTGATAGAAAAAAGTAGTATATGAATAAATCCAGATCCAGATTATTGTGTGTATCAGATCGAAATGACTGGCATTATTATTATTCCTGATCGGTAAAATCCGTATCTGTGGAAAAGAAAAAAAAAAAGAGAGAGAGAAGAATTATTTTTATGGTCAAAAATTCATTTATCTCGGTTATTCCGCAAGAAGAAAAAAACAAAGGGTCTGTTGAATTTCAAGTATTCAGTTTCACCAATAAGATACAGAGACTTACTTCACATCTGGAATTACACAAAAAGGACTATTTATCTCAGATAGGTCTGCGGAAAATTCTAGGAAAACGTCAACGACTGCTAGCTTATTTGTCAAAGAAAAATAGAGTGCGTTATAAAAAATTAATCGATCAGTTAGGTATTCGAGAACCAAAAACTCGTTAATTTGAATATTGTTTCAATTCTTTGGTTTATTAGATCTTGAATTTTGATGAACCTCATTTCATTTTCGGCAATTCATAGAATAATGGATCGGGGAAGAAAACATATGAATGTACCGGCTACAAGAAAAGACCTCATGATAGTTAATATGGGCCCTCACCATCCATCAATGCATGGTGTTCTTCGACTTATCGTTACTCTAGACGGCGAAGATGTTATTGACTGCGAACCCGTATTGGGTTATTTACACAGAGGGATGGAAAAAATTGCAGAAAATCGAACAATTATACAATATCTGCCTTATGTAACACGTTGGGATTATTTAGCTACTATGTTCACAGAGGCAATAACGGTAAATGCACCAGAACAATTAGGAAATATTCAAGTACCTAAAAGAGCCAGCTATATCAGAGTCATTATGCTGGAGCTGAGTCGTATAGCTTCTCATTTATTATGGCTTGGGCCTTTTATGGCGGATATCGGTTCACAAACCCCCTTCTTCTATATTTTTAGAGAAAGGGAATTGCTATATGACCTATTCGAAGCTGCCACAGGTATGCGAATGATGCATAATTATTTCCGTATCGGGGGAGTCGCTGCTGATCTACCTCATGGCTGGATAGATAAATGTTTGGATTTCTGCGATTATTCTTTAACAGGAGTTGTTGAATATCAAAAGCTTATTACGCAAAATCCCATTTTTTTGGAACGAGTTGAAGGGGTGGGCATTATTGGTGGGGAGGAAGCAATAAATTGGGGTTTATCAGGACCAATGCTACGAGCTTCCGGAATCCAATGGGATCTTCGTAAAGTTGATCATTATGAGTGTTACGATGAATTCGATTGGGAAGTCCAGTGGCAAAAAGAAGGAGACTCATTAGCTCGTTATTTAGTACGAATCAATGAAATGACGGAATCCATAAAAATTATTCAACAGGCTCTGGAAGGAATTCCGGGGGGGCCCTATGAGAATTTAGAAGTTCGACGCTTTGATAGAGCAAGGGATTCCGAATGGAATGATTTTGAATATCGATTCATTAGTAAAAAGCCTTCTCCCACTTTTGAATTGTCGAAACAAGAACTTTATGTGAGAGTAGAAGCCCCAAAGGGAGAATTGGGAATTTTTCTGATAGGAGATAATAGTGTTTTTCCCTGGAGATGGAAAATTCGTCCACCGGGTTTCATCAATTTGCAAATTCTTCCTCAGCTAGTTAAAAGAATGAAATTGGCTGATATCATGACGATATTAGGTAGTATAGATATCATTATGGGAGAAGTTGATCGTTGAAATGATAATTGATACGATAGAAGTACAAGCTATCAATTCTTTTTCCAGATCGGAATCCTTAAAAGAGGTCTATGACCTCTTATGGCTGCTTGTCCCCATTTTTATTCCTGTATCGGGAATCACAATAGGTGTACTCGTGATTGTGTGGTTAGAAAGAGAAATATCTGCAGGGATACAACAACGTATCGGACCTGAATATGCCGGCCCTTTGGGAATTCTTCAAGCTCTAGCAGATGGGACCAAACTACTTTTGAAAGAGGATCTTATCCCCTCTAGAGGAGATATTCGTTTATTCAGTATCGGGCCATCTATAGCGGTCATATCAATTCTACTAAGTTATTCAGTAACTCCTTTTGGCTATCGCCTTGTTCTAGCCGATCTCAGTATAGGCGTTTTTTTATGGATCGCTATTTCCAGTATTGCTCCTATCGGACTTCTTATGTCAGGATATGGATCGAATAATAAATATTCCTTTTCAGGTGGTCTACGAGCTGCTGCTCAATCTATTAGTTATGAAATACCATTAACTTCGTGTGTGTTATCAATATCTCTACGTGTGATTCGTTGGAACATGAACCTTTACCTCTTTCCTAGAAATAAAGGAAAGGGGTTGAATGTATTGAATAGATATCTTTCTTTTTTTATTCATCATTCGGGTCGATGAGTTAAACCAGATAGTTATATGAGTGAAACAAAACAGCTTATGAATTTGCAGTAAGAAGATTGATCCTCATTCCCTGTGTACGAGAGTAAAGTGGAAGTAAACATAAACGGTCGAAACTGTTTACCCCAAGATTGGTTGATTAGTCATCGTGACTTGAAGCGGGTGCAAAAGATCAACTGTATGGATTTTCTACTAGAAACTAATTAATATTACCATATCGGGGATCAATCAAAAATAAGTGGACGGTTAGGAACACCAAGGTACACAAAGGATTAGTGATGGAGATAATGTAAGGTATCCAAAGGGATATTTCTGCATAAAAGGAATCATAATGAGGGCTTTAAGTTGGTAGAAATGATCAAGCAGTACTTCCTCACGATTCCGATCCAGAGTACGCTTCTATCCACTGATTAAAGAAATGACTGTCGAGAACGAAGTAATCCTTTATTTTTTAGAAACCCCTCCCCTCTTCTGAGTAAGAAAGAAGAACAGGAACGAAAGAAATGGAATGCAATAGGAAAACTGAATAATAAGAGATCTTTGTTTATTCTTTCCTCAACCCTATCCATATTCATACAGATAGAATTCTTATCATGATTCATCAACTATAACTCATGAACTAGTGTCTAATTTTTTTTCGTACGAAAGATATGGGTCGAAATATCTATTGAAACAACGAGTATTTTATGGAAGGATTAAGTTATTACTGAACAAAGAGAATTCTAATTCTAAAATAAATTCTAAAATAAAGGATGAGATCAATTCAGAAGCGCTTTTTTTTGTTATTATGGCGGACAGAATTCCATTGGTCTAATTCAGGACTCTTCGATGCATCTTTACTCTATCTACAAGCATGCCGAGGTAATAATGAACCAGTCCTTAGATTTATTTATGGCCATCGAGGAGCCGTATGAAGCTGAGGTCTCATGTGCGGTTCTGGAATAGCGATGGGAATAGTGATGTTATCATCGACTATGATTATCTAACAGTTCAAGTACAGTTGATATAGTTGAGGCACAGTCAAAATATGGTTTTTGGGGGTGGAATCTGTGGCGTCAACCTATAGGGTTTATAGTTTTTCTAATTTCTTCCCTAGCGGAATGTGAGAGATTACCCTTTGATTTACCAGAAGCAGAGGAGGAATTAGTAGCAGGTTATCAAACCGAATATTCAGGTATCAAATCTGGTTTATTTTACGTTGCTTCTTACCTAAATTTACTAGTTTCTTCATTATTTGTAACAGTTCTTTACTTGGGCGGGTGGAATCTCTCTATTCCGTACATATTCATTCCTGAACCTTTCAGAATAAATAAAACGGGGGGAGTCTTTGGAATGACAATTGATATCTTTATTACATTAGCTAAAGCTTATTTGTTCCTGTTCATTTCTATCACAACAAGATGGACTTTACCTAGGATGAGAATGGACCAACTATTAAATCTTGGGTGGAAATTTCTTTTACCTATTTCTCTAGGCAATCTATTATTAACAACTTCTTCCCAACTCGTTTCGCTGTAACAGAATATGATATTCTAGATTCATAACCTATCTCGAACAAGAGAAAGAAACATCAAATTATTCATGGATATCCACGATATGTTTCCTATGGTGACTGGGTTCATGAATTATAGTCAACAAACAATACGAGCTGCAAGGTACATTGGTCAAAGTTTCATGATTACCTTATCCCACGTGAATCGTTTACCTGTGACTATTCAATATCCTTATGAAAAATCGATCACATCGGAGCGTTTTCGTGGTCGAATCCACTTTGAATTTGATAAATGCATTGCTTGTGAAGTATGTGTTCGGGTATGTCCTATAGATCTACCCGTTGTTCATTGGAGATTGGAAACAGATATTCGAAAGAAACGATTGCTTAATTATAGTATTGATTTTGGAATCTGTATATTTTGTGGTAACTGCGTCGAGTATTGTCCAACAAACTGTTTATCAATGACTGAAGAATATGAACTTTCTACTTATGATCGTCACGAATTGAATTATAATCAAATTGCTTTGGGTCGGTTACCAATGTCAGTAATTGGAGATTACACAATTCGAACAATTATGAATTCAAATAAAAATAGCCACGGGTAAACCTATTGATTCAAGAACGATTACCAATTACTAAGATTCATTTTTGATCTAAAGTAAAGGAGTGAGGCTTCTTTCATTTTGCTAGATCAGTAACTACAAATCATAACTATTGGTTGGTGAGAATCACGGCTTGATTTGGATTTAGAATGGATTCATATATCCGTGATGATTTCAAAATATACAATTCCGAATTATTCTTTCGGATAGAGTAGCGGGATTGATCCAATAACTGTATCTATATCAACCCATACCACATTAGGATTCAATTAGGAACTATGATATCCAAGAAAAAAAAAATAAGGTAACCTATTTTTTCTTGGATCGGTCAGTAAGTTTATGAAATATTTCAACTTATTTATCTCTTATTTTACACATAATGGATTTACCTGGACCAATACATGATATTCTTTTAGTATTTCTGGGATCAGGTCTTATATTAGGAGGTCTGGGGGTGGTCTTACTTACCAATCCAATTTATTCTGCCTTTTCGTTGGGATTGGTTCTTGTTTGTATATCCTTATTCCATATTCCATCTAACTCCTATTTTGTAGCTGCTGCACAGCTCCTTATTTACGTGGGAGCTGTAAATGTTTTAATCGTATTTGCTGTGATGTTCATGAATGGTTCAGAATATTACAACGATTTCTATCTTTGGACCGTTGGGGATGGGGTCACTTCACTGGTTTGTACAAGTATTCTTTTTTTACTAATTACTACTATCTCGGATACGTCGTGGTACGGGATTATTTGGACTACAAGATCAAACCAGATTATAGAGCAGGACCTAACAAGTAACGTTCAACAAATTGGGATTCATTTATCAACAGATTTTTACCTCCCATTTGAACTCATTTCTATAATTCTTTTAGTTGCTTTGATAGGTGCAATTGCTATGGCCCGTCAGTAATAAGTAATAAATACTTAGGATTCTAAATCCAAAATAAATAAAGTCTTGTTTTGTTCTATGTTATTGTTATCACATCCATTTTTTTTTTTTCAGTTCTATTTTCATATTGTTCATATATTAAATTGAAAGGGGTTTAGTTCGATCCATTACTAATACCTTACTTTGTTTCGTACTTGTTATATTCTAGTCAATCAAATTGGTTAAATGGTTGTTCATATTGAAATGAATCGAGATTGATGAGGAGTTGGTCAATGATGACCGAACATGTACTTATTTTGAGTGCCTATTTATTTTCTATCGGTATTTATGGATTGATCACAAGCCGAAACATGGTTAGAGCACTTATGTGTCTTGAGCTTATACTGAATGCGGTTAATATGAATCTCGTAACATTTTCTGATTTGTTTGATAGTCGTCAATTAAAAGGAGATATTTTCTCAATTTTTGTTATAGCTATTGCAGCCGCTGAAGCAGCTATTGGTCCGGCTATTGTTTCATCGATCCATCGTAACAGAAAATCAACTCGTATCAATCAATCGAATTTGTTGAATAAATAGTCGTAATGATATATCGTAATGATATAAATAAAGACAGATATATATCTATAATATATTCACCAATTTAGAATTAGCATGTATGACTCGTATGGCCATGTTTGCTGAAACGTAAGAAATCAAAGTATCTTGGCCCTCTCTCATGAACAGATCCAGAAGTAGATTCATTATAAAAAAAATTCTGGTAAACCACTGATTCGTCTGGCGTCTACAATATAAAATTCAATTACTACTAATACTAATTTATAACCAGATCGAAAATTGATAAAGTTCAAAAAATTTATAGATCCAATGTCACATTCAGTAAAGATTTATGATACATGTATAGGGTGTACTCAATGTGTACGAGCCTGCCCCACAGATGTATTGGAAATGATACCTTGGGACGGATGTAAAGCTAAACAAATTGCTTCTGCTCCAAGAACAGAGGACTGTGTAGGTTGTAAGAGATGTGAATCCGCTTGTCCAACGGATTTCTTGAGTGTTCGGGTTTACTTATGGCATGAGACAACTCGCAGCATGGGTCTAGCTTATTGATACGTTCCAGAAAAATCCACTTGAATCCATTTGATTCCTCTTTACCGACAAAAACCCGTACTCGAGAAATTATTCCGAGCGCGGGTTTTTCTGGTCAAAGTCTATCTTGTCTTTACCACGAGTTATTTTCCTTGGTTAACAATAATTGTTGTTTTGCCGATATCTGCGGGTTCGTCAATTTTCTTTCTCCCTCATAGAGGAAAAAAAAATAAGGTGGTTCGGTGGTATACTATTTGTATATGCTTATTAGAACTCCTTCTAATGACCTATGCATTCTGTTATCATTTCCAATTGGACGATCCATTAATCCAACTAGAAGAGGCTTATAAATGGATAAATATTTTTGATTTTCACTGGAGACTAGGAATTGATGGACTTTCCATGGGACCCATTTTACTGACGGGATTCATCACTACTTTAGCTACTTTAGCGGCTCGGCCAGTTACTAGAGATTCGCGATTGTTCCATTTCCTGATGTTAGCAATGTACAGTGGTCAAATAGGATCATTTTCTTCTCGAGACCTTTTACTTTTTTTCCTCATGTGGGAGTTAGAATTAATTCCTGTTTATCTACTTCTATCTATATGGGGAGGGAAGAAACGCCTGTACTCAGCTACAAAGTTTATTTTGTACACAGCAGGGGGTTCTATTTTTCTCTTAATGGGAGTTCCGGGTATGGGTTTATATGGCTCCAATGAACCAACATTAAGTTTTGAAACATTAGCTAATCAATCCTATCCTTTGGGGTTGGAAATAATATTCTATTTTGGCTTCCTTATTGCTTATGCTGCCAAATCGCCGATTATACCCCTGCATACATGGTTACCAGATACCCACGGAGAAGCGCATTATAGTACATGTATGCTTCTAGCGGGAATCTTATTAAAAATGGGAGCATATGGATTGATTCGGATCAATATGGAATTATTACCCCATGCTCATTCTATATTTTCTCCCTGGTTGATGATAGTAGGAGCGATTCAAATAATCTATGCAGCTTCAACTTCTTTCGGTCAACGCAATTTAAAAAAGAGAATAGCCTATTCCTCCGTATCTCATATGGGTTTCACACTTATAGGAATCGGTTCCATAACCGATACGGGAATCAATGGAGCCGTTTTACAAATAATCTCTCATGGATTTATTGGTGCTGCGCTTTTTTTCTTGGCGGGAACGAGTTACGATAGAATACGTCTTGTTTATCTCGACGAAATGGGAGGAATAGCTATCCCAATGCCAAAAATATTTACCATGTTCAGTAGCTTCTCGATGGCTTCTCTTGCATTGCCAGGAATGAGTGGTTTTGTTGCGGAATTGGTAGTATTTTTTGGAATAATTACCAGCCCGAAATATCTTTTAATACCAAAAATACTAATTACTTTTGTAATGGCAATTGGAATGATATTAACTCCTATTTATTCATTATCTATGGTACGCCGTATGTTCTATGGATACAAGCTATTCAACGTTCCAAACGCTTATTTTGTGGATTCTGGACCACGAGAACTATTTGTTTCGGTCTGTATCCTTCTACCCGTAATAGGTATTGGTATTTATCCCGATTTCGTTCTCTCGCTATCAATTGACAGGATAGAAGCTATTCTATCTAATTATTTTCATAAATAGTTTTCATCAATAAGACAAGACATAAAGTCAAAGAATCCTGTGATTTAAAAAATCGTTCACTGTACAATGCAATGAAAGAAAAAAGAATGAAGTGAATTGTAATCAGTTATATCTGGAGTTTTTGAGAACCATTTGAATCACTACTTGATTCAAATGGTTCTCAAAAACTTCCACAAACTTTCTTTATATACGGGACGATGTTCCTATGTATTCTTCAGGCCTTTTCTTCAATTCGATGTTAATGTGAATGAACCATAACTATGTAGTCCTATTCCTAATAGATTGACTCCAAAATAGCATATCCAAATTATAAGAAATCCGATAGAAGCCACAATTGCCGAATCCACACCCTGAAAGTTCTGATTTGTTCTACTATGTAGATAAATCGCGAATAGGGTCCAAGTAATAAATGCCCAAGTTTCCTTGGGGTCCCAATTCCAATAAGACCCCCATGCTTCATTAGCCCATACTGCTCCCGAAAGAATACCAATGGTTGAAAAAGTAAACCCTAGACTAATGACACGATAACTACAATGATCTAATTGCTGAGTCAATTGATACCTGTGATAATTTATAAATGAAAGAAAAGAAGTTTTTTGTAAAACACTTCTTTTTTCATTCACAAAGGAAAATGACCCAATTAATAAACGATTGCTTTTACCAGGAATACCTAGATTTTTTCGAAATGTAATGACTAAAAGAGCTACTGATAATAACGATCCACATAAAAGAGCTGCATAGCTCAATAACATCATACTTACGTGCATCATTAACCACTGGGATTGTAGAGCAGGTACTAATATTGCAGATTGATGCATTTCAGTTGAAAGACCCGAAGTGGCAAATCCTTGAGTAAAAATGGCACTTGGCGCGGTTATTGCGCTTAAAAAATTTTTCTGGTTCCCTATTTTAGGAACCATATGAATAATGGCGAAACTCCATGAAAGGAACATTAAAGATTCATATAAATCACTTAACGGGAAATGTCCCGAATAAATCCAACGAGTAACTAATAATCCTGTTATACAGAAAAAAGTAGCCATCATGCCTTTTTTTTCTGACGAATAAAATAGTCCTACAGTTTCATGGACTAATAAGGTCATTAAATGAATCGTAATAACAATTGAAATGATAGAAAAAGAGATGTGAGTTAATATATGTTCTAAAGTCGCAAATATCATAAAAAAATTGTTTAAAAAAAAGGAGGGTATCCCCAATTACGGAATAGAAATCCGTAATTGAATTCATTATAGGATTTATTGTTGTGCCTTTTTTAGAGGATGCCGCCACTCGGACTCGAACCGAGATGCTCTAGCACTGCCTCCTAAGAGCAGCGTGTCTACCAATTTCACCATGGCGGCTTGATTGAAATAATCATAGCCTATACGATGTTCAATCGTCGAGATTGAAGGATTTAATGCAATCTATTTTAGGAAACGTTTGAATCGATGAATAAAGACCCATTCAAATAAATATTTAAACGTTCAATAATCCTTAGTCTCGTGGTAGAGTGTCATTTTTAACAGTGGGCTTTCCTGTATTATAAGTTCTTCTGGAACAGTTGGAACTAGACGGTTATGCCCCCGTCGAGGTATAGAACCAAGAATTTTTTTTTTATCATTTTGATTCATTTCTCATTTATTTGATTTCATAGATCCGAAATGAAAAAGATTCATTTTCAATGAACATAAGAAAACCATATTTTTTATGTATCACAACTTCATTACTACATCCAAGGAATTTCTATAACTATTTTGAGAGTTTGATATCAAAGCTGTATTAATGATTGGGATCATCATTGTCTACATAACATAATTCGTGTGAGGATTTACAAAACCAATTAGGTATTGGGCTAGGCATATCAATCATTTAACAAAAGGGTTTCGATCTTTATCGGAATTCTATACTTTACTTAGAAACCTTAGAAAATCAAATTGAAACTTATAAGATCTCTTTTAATAGATAAAATACATTTAGATATTCGATCTAGATATATCGATTGATCGGTCCTCCAGCCCAAACATAGGATCCATTTTGGTTGGATTAGGTAAGATTGACTCATTCTTTGTACATAAATATCGATCTAAAGGGGATCCTGGCAGTTTTATTAGTTTGTTTTTTTGTTGATCCATTCGACACAAGAGGGAGTCTATGTAGATATGTAGTGATTCACAGAGCTACAAAGCAAGGTTTTCATTTAATCAATTAGTTTCAATGATCCATTGATTTTTACTATAGATCTTATCTCTGCGCTGCTATGGAACAAAAAAAAGGGGGGGGGGGGTTCTAACCTCGTTCATACTTGTTTCAGATCTTCCAAAAACATTAATGATGTATAACTATAACTATTGGAGATACATAATCCAATAAATCCCTTCCTAAAAAAAAAAGAGTTTTGTTATTGTGAGTGAAAAGCGAATCGATGGGGAAAGTTACAATCCCCATCTCGCGAATTATAAAAATTTACTCTAACTAGAAAACTAGAATGAAAAACGAAACCTTGTATTTTGTGTCTAACTACTTCTTTTTTTTTTTCAAACTAAAAAAAAAATTCTTTTTAGAACCTAGTATACAGAATAATTCTTATTCTACATGCCACAACAGCTAGTTCTATTTCATATTTATAAGTTCAAAACATTAGTTAATGTTTTGAACTTATAAATCATCAAATTCATCGAGTCATGTGGATTCAGATCATTCTAAGGCTTTATTTTTGTCGCACAAAAAAACTTTTGGAATGTCCAGTAGAGATGGATTTAGCTAAAGATAAAGCTTTTGCCGCGGCCTGACCTCCCCTTCCCTTCCAAATATTTTTACGAATACGCTTTTTTGACAGAGAAGTACGTTTCTTTGGAACCGCCATTTCAAAAAAAAAAAAGGATCACTCATTTTTATAGTTGGATGTGAAAGACATTTATTGTTCAAAATGGATCGTTCTTTCTATTCATTATCTATATTTATCCCATAGTTGATAGTTAATACTTACTTCTTAATATATAAAAATATAGATACGTAAGTATCGCATATGATATCACCAGGGATCAAAAAAGAAAATAGAAGGAAAAAGAAAAAACGATGTGATTTTCAAAGGAGTTTTTTTTTCACATCTCTATTACATACAACATACAATGTCCAAAGAAAGTCTAATTTATACTGATTGGTAGCTTCATATCTTCATTCAATCTATGTGTGTCTAGGAGCGGGATCGACTACCGTGGAAATCGAATGGGTTGCTATCGATAAGAATCAAAAAGGTTTCAATTCATATATATCTCAGTCTCTTTTTATATTGTTTGTCATCTTACCTTTAATAAATCGAAAAGCTTAAGAACCCTTACCTAGTTTAATAAAACTATAATGAATGCCACTTTTTCTATTAATTTAATTGATCAAGCTCAGAGATAGAGTCCCCATAATTTAAATGAAGTAGTTAATCCGTTAAACAATATATTACTTGATAAGGGAAATTTTAGTAATTTCTTATTTTAGTTCTATGCGAAGTGACAGGTAGTAGAGGATTTTCCATAAGGATGAGGTTGTTTTATTGGACTAGAAGTCAATCAATCCGTTTCACAATGAATTAGTTAATGACTCCGAATAAACTAAATAAAAAACTAGGTCTTATTTTATAGGGTCGAGTTAGTGACGGATCCTATGATAGATATCAGAATCAAGTACTTGATTTTTGGTATCATTCTTTTTTCTTACTATATTGATATAAATATGGATAGAAATCACCGTAATATCTGAGTGGAATGATTGAAAATCATATATTTTTTATCTTAATAAAAATCTTCGTTACTAACTAGGTAGTAACTTGTAACTTGGTCATTTGAAGAAATGTAACTTCTTGATTTGAATTTTTTGTTTTTTTCATTTCAATAGTTTGGAAAGAATCAGAATAATTAAGATATAAAATCATATTTGATTTTATATCTTAATTTTATTTATTTATTTATTATTTATTTGATTATTGCTTCTTCCAAAAGAGATAAGGTCTGGTGAATCGGAAACAATTAATAAGAATAAAAAAAGAAAGTTTGATTTTCTTATGGAACATACATATCAATATGCATGGATCATACCTTTCGCTCCACTTCCAGTTACTATGTCAATAGGATTGGGACTTCTGTTTGTTCCGACCGCAACAAAAAATCTTCGTCGTATGTGGACTTTTCCTAGTGTTTCATTGCTAAGTATAGTTATGGTTTTTTCATCCGATTTGTCTATTCAACAGATAAATGGCAGTTCTATCTATCAACATCTATGGTCTTGGACCATCAATAATGATTTTTCTTTAGAGTTCGGCCACTTGATCGACCCACTTACTTCTATTATGTCAATACTAATCACTACTGTTGGAATCATGGTTCTTATTTATAGTGACAATTATATGTCTCATGATCAAGGATATTTGAGATTTTTTGCTTATATGAGTTTTTCCAATACTTCCATGTTGGGATTAGTTACTAGTTCCAATTTGATACAAATTTATATTTTTTGGGAACTAGTGGGAATGTGCTCGTATTTATTAATAGGTTTTTGGTTCACACGACCAACTGCAGCAAATGCTTGTCAAAAGGCGTTTGTAACTAATCGTGTAGGGGATTTTGGGTTATTATTAGGAATCTTAGGTTTTTATTGGATAACAGGGAGTTTCGAATTTCGGGATTTGTTCGAAATCTTCAATAACTTGATCCATAATAATGGGGTCAATTCTTTATTTGCTACTCTATGTGCCTCCCTATTATTCGTCGGTGCAGTTGCTAAATCTGCACAATTTCCCCTTCATGTATGGTTACCTGATGCCATGGAAGGGCCTACTCCTATTTCGGCTCTTATACATGCTGCTACCATGGTAGCAGCGGGAATTTTTCTTGTCGCTCGGCTTCTTCCGCTTTTCACAGTCATACCTTACATAATGAATTTCATTTCTTTGATAGGTGTAATTACGGTACTATTAGGGGCTACTTTAGCCCTTGCTCAAAGAGACATTAAGAGAAGTTTAGCCTATTCTACAATGTCTCAATTAGGTTATATTATGTTAGCCCCAGGGATAGGCTCTTATCGAGCTGCTTTATTCCATTTGATCACTCATGCCTATTCGAAAGCATTATTGTTTTTAGGATCCGGATCCATTATTCATTCAATGGAACCCGTTGTTGGATATTCTCCAGATAAAAGTCAGAACATGGTTCTTATGGGTGGTTTAACAAAATATGTGCCAATTACAAAAACTACTTTTTTATTAGGTACACTTTCTCTTTGTGGAATTCCACCTCTTGCTTGTTTTTGGTCTAAAGATGAAATTCTTAATGATAGTTGGTTGTATTCACCGATTTTCGCGATAATAGCTTGTTTCACAGCAGGGTTAACTGCATTTTATATGTTTCGGATGTATTTACTTACTTTTGATGGTCATTTACACGCCCTTTTTCAAAATTACAGTGGCACTCAAAACAGCTCGTTCTATTCAATATCTATATGGGGGAAAGAAGGAACCAAACCGGTTAACAGAAATTTGTTTTTATCAAAAATGAATAATAATGAAAAGGTTTTCTTTTTTTCGAAAACGAAGATATACAAAATTGATGGGAATGTAAGAAATCTGATACGATCCTTTAGAATTTTTTTTGAAAATAAAGACACTTCAACGTATCCCCATGAATCGGACAATACTATGCTATTGTCTCTACTTGTATTGGTCCTATTTACTTTGTTTGTTGGATCCATAGGAATTCCTTTCGATCAAGG